ATGTCTATGTAACCACGATTATATGACCAATCATATATTACATTTATGATTTTGTCCCAGAGACTTCTCCTAGGACCCATTTTAACAAAAAAATTGATTAAGTTAAATTTATGAAAATATGAATAAGCAGGCCCATATAAAAGAGACGCTATAAAAATTCCGAAATAAGCTATACTTACTGAAAAAATGGCATTTATTACAAATTCATACCAATCAAAATAATGGTTAGAATTTGAATGTAACAAGTTTATTGACGGAGTTAACCATTTTGATAATATATCAAAATGATCACCTATTCTTTGACCAAAAGGAATTCCTATGGATCCAACGAAAAAAGTAAATAAGACCAATACAAGAAGTGGAAATAACATAGTATTGTCCGATTCATAAGGATATGCGGCAATTTTGTTAGTGGCAAAATTATTAATAGTAATAAGAGGTCGCATCCTATTTATTAGTAGATTAACATCAATTGGATATGTTTTTTTTGAAAAAAGGGAATCCCTTTGATTATTATTCATTGGCGATAAAAAAATTTTATTTTTTCTCACTTTAGGTCCTTTTTTACCCCATATGGATATTGAATAGAACGCATTATTTTTTTTGCCACTGTGGTTTTGAAAATTAACGTTCAAATGACCTTCAAAAGTCAGTAAATACATCCGAAACATATAAAATGCAGTTAATCCTGCTGTGAAACAAGCTATTATTGCGAAAATCGGTGAATATAACCAACTATCATTAAGAATTTCGTCTTTAGACCAAAAACAAGCAAGGGGTGGAATACCACAAAGAGAAAGTGTACCCAATAAAAATGAAGTTTTTGTAATTGGCACATATTTTGTTAAACCGCCCATAAGAGCCATGTTCTGACTTTTATCTGGAGAATATCCAACAACGGTTTCCATTGAATGAATAATGGATCCAGATCCTAAAAATAACAATGCTTTCGAATAGGCATGACTGATCAAATGAAATAAAGCAGCTCGATAAGATCCCATGCCTAAAGCTAACATAATATAACCCAATTGAGACATTGTAGAATAGGCTAAACTTCTTTTAATGTCTCTTTGAGCAAGAGCCAAAGTAGCTCCTAATAGTATTGTTATTATACCCACCAAAGAAATTATATTCATTATATAAGGTATGACTGTAAAAAGAGGAAAAAGTCGAGCTACAAGAAAAATCCCCGCTGCTACCATAGTAGCAGCATGTATAAGAGCTGAAATAGGAGTAGGACCTTCCATGGCATCTGGTAACCATACATGAAGGGGGAATTGCGCGGATTTAGCAACCACACCAACAAATAATAGGGAAGCACACAAAGTAAGAAATAAAGAATGGGTCCCATCATTATCAATCAAATTATTGGCTATTTCGAACAAATCCCGAAATTCAAAACTACCCGTTATCCAATAAAGACCTAAGATTCCTAAAAATAAACCAAAATCCCCTACACGATTCGTTACAAAGGCTTTTTGACAAGCACTTGCCACAAGGGGTCGTGTGAACCAAAACCCTATTAATAGATACGAACACATTCCAACTAATTCCCAACAAATATAAATTTGTATCAAATTGGAACTAGTAACTAATCCCAGCATGGAAGCATTAGAAAAACTCATATAAGCAAAAAATCTCAAATAGCCTTGATCATGAGACATATAATTGTCACTATAAATAAGAACCATTATTCCAACAGTAGTAATTAATATTAACATAATGGAAGTAAGCGGATCTATCAAATGGCCGAAATCTAAGGAAAAATCATTATTGATGGTCCAAGACCATACATATTGGTAGATAGGACTGCCATTTATTTGTTGAATAGACAGATCGGCTGAAAAAATCATAACGATACTTAGTAATAAAACACTAGGAAAAGCCCATATACGACGAATATTTTTTGTTGCCGCCGGAACAAGGAGAAGCCCCAACCCTATTGCTATAGGAACTGGAAGGGGAACGAAAGGTATGATCCACGCATATTGATATGTATGTTCCATAATAAAATTAAACCTTTTTTATTAATTGTTTTGTTTAATTGTTTCCGATTCACCAGCTCTTATATATTTTTAAAGGAGCAAAAAAAAAAAATCAAGATATGAAAAGACTCAAATAGAAAATTTGAAATATTCAAATCAAATAAAGAAGTTACAATCAAATGATAAGATTAAGTCAATGTTTAAAAGTTATTACTTATATTACTTAATATAATTATTACCTAAGATATTTATGAAGATACAGAATATGTTTGATATTTTCAACCATTTATTATTACAATAATTTAGATCTATAGAACAGGTAAAATACACAAAAAAGTACTTGATTTTGATATGTATTCTATAATCCACCAATAACTCAACCTGATAAAAAAAGCCCTCGTTATTTTAGTTAATTTATTTGGAATCAGTATTCGGAATCATTAATTGAATTAGTTCTGAACTAGTTCGTTGTGAAACTGAGTGAGTTGCTTATATTCCTTCCAATAAAACAACTTATGTTTGCGGTAACCTCTATGATATCCGTCAATTTGTTACTCGTCACTTCAGTTCTTTGCGAACTGCAATAAAAAAAACAAAAAAAAAAATGTCTTTTTTTTTTCATTTCGGAATGGGAATGGATTGAGAACAGAACTATCTAGTTGCAACTCTTCAATTCCATAAGAAACCGCACGAAAAGCCATTACATTCTTAAAGCTAACACCGCCCCACACCACACTACAGATAATTATTATTGAACGTTCAAATAGCAATAGGAATTTGAATTCTATTTTTAAAAGTGTCCTCAAGATATTGCATTGAATTGCCTCCTTCAATCTCGACGATTGAAGATGGATGGGCTATTATGATTTAGAGCAAGCCGCTATGGTGAAATCGGTAGACACGCTGCTCTTAGGAAGCAGTGCTAGAGCATCTCGGTTCGAGTCCGAGTGGCGGCATCTTATAAAAAAATAAAAAAATCAGAGTCAAATAAATACTCGAATAACTCCTATAATGTATAGGTATAGAATTAAATTCTGGATTTCCATTCCAATGTTGGAGGACATCTTTATTTTAGGATTTTTATGATATTTTTTACTTTAGAACATATATTAACTCACATTTCTTTGTCGATTGTTTCCATTGTAATTACGATTTTTTTTATGAACTTATTAGTCCACGAAATCGTAGAACTATATGATTCGTCGGAAAAAGGAATGGTAGCTACTTTTGTTTGTATAACAGGATTATTAGTTATTCGTTGGATTTATTCGGGACATTTACCCTTAAGTGATTTATATGAATCATTAATGTTCCTGTCATGGAGTTTCTCCATTATTCATATGGTTCCCCATTTTAGGAACCATATGAATCATTTAAATGCAATAACTGCACCAAGTGCTGTTTTTACCCAAGGATTTGCTACTTCAGGTCTTTTAACTAAAATGCATCAATCCGCAATATTAGTACCGGCTCTACAATCACAGTGGTTAATGATGCACGTAAGTATGATGGTATTGAGCTATGCAGCTCTTCTGTGTGGATCATTATTATCAGTAGCTCTTCTAGTCATTACATTTCGAAAAAATATAGATATATTTGGTAAATATAAAAACAATAATTTGCTGATTGGTCGATTTCCCTTTGACGAAATCCAATCCGCGAATAAAATAAGCAATGTTTTACAAAACAATTGTTTTATTTCATTTCGAAATTATCACAGGTATCAATTAATTCAGCAATTGGATTGTTGGAGTTCTCGTATTATTAGTCTCGGGTTTCTATTTTTAACCATAGGGATTCTTTCGGGAGCAGTATGGGCTAATGAAGCGTGGGGATCATATTGGAATTGGGACCCAAAAGAAACTTGGGCATTTATTACTTGGACAATATTCGCAATTTATTTACATACTAGAACAAATGAAAATTTGCAAGGCTCGAATTCTGCAATTGTGGCTTCTATGGGATTTTTTATAATTTGGATCTGCTATTTTGGAGTAAACCTATTAGGAATAGGGCTACATAGTTATGGTTCATTCACATTAACATCTAATTGAGGAAAATACCTTACGAATACAATACACAATACATAGGAATAGCATATAAAAGTTTTATGAGTTTTTGAGAACCATTTGAATCACTACGTTATTCAAATGGTTCTCAAAAGCTACAAAAGTATCTGATTACAATTAATTTAATTCTTTTTTTTTTTTTACTTTAAAGATAAAGAAGGAAAAAGAAGACTTATTTAGTTTTCATTGTACATTGTACAACTGAACAAAAAAAAAAATGATTTTTTTGTATCTTTTTATTTTTATATGTCTTATTGATGAAAACTATCTATAAAAGTAATTAGCTAGAATAGCTTCTACCTTGTCAATTGATAGTGAGAAAACGAAATCCGGATAAATACCAATACCTATTACGGGTAGAAAGATACAGATTGAAACAAATAGTTCTCGTGGTCCAGAATCAAAAAAATGAGAATTTGGAGAATGAAATTGCTTGTATCCATAGAACATCTGACGTAACATAGATACTGAATAAATAGGAGTTAATATCATTCCAATTGCCGCTATAAAAATGATTAGTATTTTTGGCATTAAAAGATATTTTTGGCTCGTTATTAGTCCAAAAAAAACCACCAATTCTGCAACAAAACCACTCATTCCAGGCAATGCAAGTGAAGCCATCGAGAAGCTACTGAACATTGTAAATATTTTTGGCATTGGGATAGCTATTCCTCCCATTTCGTCGAGATAAACAAGACGTATTCTATCATAACTAGTTCCTGCCAAGAAAAAAAGTGCAGCACCAATAAATCCATGAGAGATCATTTGTAAAATGGCCCCGTTGAGTCCTGTATCAGTTATCGAACCAATTCCTATAATTATGAAACCCATATGAGATACGGAGGAATAGGCAATTCTCTTTTTTAGATTGCGCTGACCGAGAGATGTTGAAGCTGCATAGATTATTTGAATTGTGCCTATTATCATCAACCAGGGAGAAAATATAGAATGAGCGTGGGGTAATAATTCCATATTGATCCGAACCAATCCATATGCTCCCATTTTTAATAAGATTCCGGCTAAAAGCATACATGTACTGTAATGTGCTTCTCCATGGGTATCTGGTAACCATGTATGTAGAGGTATAATCGGCAATTTGACAGCATAAGCAATAAGAAAACCAAAATAGAATATTATTTCCAATGCCACAGGATATGATTGATTGGCTGATGTTTCAAAATTTAATGTTGGTTCATTGGAACCATATAAACCCATACCCAGAACTCCCAGTAAGAGAAAAATAGAACCCCCTGCAGTGTACAAAATAAATTTTGTAGCTGAGTACAAACGGTTCTTCCCTCCCCACATGGATAGAAGTAGGTAGACAGGAATTAATTCTAATTCCCACATGATAAAAAAAAGTAAAAGATCCCGAGAAGAAAATGGTCCTATTTGACCGCTGTACATTGCTAACATGAGGAAATGGAACAATCTCGAATCTCGAGTAACCGGCCAGGCCGCTAAAGTAGCTAAGGTAGTGATGAATCCCGTGAGTAAAATGGGTCCGATGGAAAGTCCATCGATTCCTAATCTCCAGTGAAAATAAAAAAAATTTATCCATTTATAATCCTGTTCTAATTGGATTAATGGATCGTCCAATTGGAAATGATAACAGAAGACATAGGCCGTTAGAAGTAGTTCTAAGAGACATATACAAATAGTATACCATCTAATAACCTTATTTCCTCTATGAGGTAAAAATAAAATGAAAGTACCTGCGAATATCGGCAAAACAACAATTATTGTTAACCAAGGAAAATCATTCGTGGTAAAGACAAGATACACTTTGACCAGAAAAACCCGTGCTCGAAAGAAAATAATTTATCGAGTACGGGTTTTGTCGGTAAAGAAAAAAAATGGATTCAAGTGGAATTTTCTGGAACGTATCAATAAGCTAGACCCATACTACGAGTTGTTTCATGCCATAAATAAACCCGGACACTCAAGAAATCCGTTGGACAAGCGGATTCACACCTTTTACAACCCACACAGTCTTCTGTTCTTGGAGCAGAAGCAATTTGCTTAGCTTTACATCCGTCCCAAGGTATCATTTCTAATACATCAGTGGGGCAGGCGCGTACACATTGGGTACACCCTATACATGTATCATAAATCTTTACTGAATGTGACATTGGATCTATAAATTTTTTTAACCTCATAAATTTTCGATCTAGTAAAAGTAGTAAATGAATTATATATTCTAGACACCAGACGAATCAATGATTTAGATTTACCAGAATCAATCTAGTTCTGGATCTGCTCATAAAAGAGTACCAAGATACTTTGATTTATCACGTTTTAGCAAACAGCACCGTAGGCTTATGTCGCACATACCAATTTTAATTGGCGAATAGTCTATATTTTTATTTATACCATTATTTATTCAACAAATTAGATTGATTGATACGAGTTGATTTTCTGTTACGATGAATTGATGAAACAATAGCTAATCCAATAGCTGCTTCAGCAGCTGCAATTGCTATAACAAAAATTGAGAAAACGGCTCCTTTTAATTGGCGATTATCAAATAAATCGGAAAATGTTACGAAATTAATATTAACTGCATTCAGTATAAGTTCAAGACACATAAGCGCTCGAACCATATTTCGACTTGTAATCAATCCATAAATACCGATGGATAATAAAAAGGCACTCAAACCAAGTACATGTTCGAGCATCATTGACCAACTCCTCATCAATCTCGATTCATTTCAATATGAACAATAAATAGAATTTAAAGAAAAGAACAAGTCCCTATTACCTATTATATTATTACCTATTATATTATAATAATTTTTTTTTTTTTATTATTTAGTACTGACGAGCCATAGCAATTGCACCTATCAAGGCAACTAAAAGAATTATCGAAATAAGTTCAAATGGAAGAAAAAAATCTGTTGATAAATGAATCCCTATTTGTTGACCATTATTAATCAAGTCCTGCTCTATAATCTGGTTTGATCTTGTAGTCCAAATAATCCCGTACCATGACGTATCTGGGATAGTAGTAATTAGTGAAACAAAAATACTTGTACAAACCAGCGAAGTGACTCCGTCTCCAACGGCCCAAAGATGGAAATCTTTGTAATATTCTGAACCATTCATGAACATCACAGCAAATACAATTAATACATTTATTGCTCCCACATAAATAAGGAGCTGTGCAGCAGCTACAAAGTGGGAGTTCGATGGAATATGGAATAAGGATGTACAAACAAGAACTAATCCCAATGAAAAAGCAGAAAAAATTGGATTGGTAAGTAATACCACTCCTAGACTCCCCACTATAAGACCCAATCCAAAAAAAACTAAAAGAAAATCATGTATTGGTCCAGGTAAATCCATTCTATGTAAAATAAGAGATAAATTTTAAGTCGAAATTTTTTATAACCCTATTGACCAAACCAGGAAAAAAGAAATTACCCTATTGATACGTTCCTAATTGAATTAAATCTAATGGGGTGTGGATTGATATAGATACACTTATTAGTTGAATTAGTTGAATGATTGAATACCATTTCTCTATCCGAAAGTTTCGTTCGAAATTAATCAATTTTTTTTTTTATTATTAACTGTTTATATATATACCATATACAATATATATGTTTAGTATATATGAATCCATTTTCAATCCAAAGCAATTCATTATTCTCAGCACTCCATAGTTGTTAAAATTTTAGTTTTAGTTATTGACCAAGCAAGATGAAAGAAGCTGCGCTACTTTAAATCAAAACTAAATCTTAGCTACTTTAAATCAAAACTAAATCTTAGTATTAGTAATCGGTAATTGTTCTTGAATCAAGTGGTTTACCCACGGCTTTTTTGGTTTGAGTCGAATTCATAATTGTTCTAATTGTGTAATCGTCGATTACTGACATTGGCAACCGACCCAAAGCAATTTGATTATAATTCAACTCGTGACGATCATAAGTAGAAAGTTCGTATTCTTCAGTCATTGATAAACAATTCGTTGGACAATACTCAACGCAGTTACCACAAAATATACAGATTCCGAAATCAATACTGTAATTAAGCAATCGTTTCTTTCGAATAGAAGTTTCAAATTTCCAATCAACAACGGGTAGATCTATAGGACATACCCGAACACATACTTCACAAGCAATGCATTTATCAAATTCAAAGTGGATTCGACCACGGAAACGTTCCGATGTGATCAATTTTTCATAAGGATATTGAATAGTTACAGGTAAACGATTTGCATGGGATAAGGTAATCATAAAACTTTGACCGATATACCTTGCAGCCCGTACTGTTTGTTGGCCATAATTCATGAACCCAGTTACCATGGGGAACATATCTTGAATATATATGAATAATTTTATGTTTCTTTCTCTTGTTTGAGAGAAGTTATGAATCTAGAATAGGCTGTGCCTTTACAGTGAAAAGAGTTGGGAAGAGGTTGTCAATAATAGATTACCTAAAGAAATAGGTAAAAGAAATTTCCATCCAAGATTTAATAGTTGGTCCATTCTCATTCTAGGTAAAGTCCATCTTGTTGTGATAGGAATGAACAGGAACAAATAAGCTTTAGCTAATGTAATAAAGATACCAATGGTCGTTCTAAAGACTCCACCCACTTCATTTATTCCGAAAAGCTCAGGACTTAATATGTACGGAATAGAGAGATTCCAGCCGCCCAAGTAAAGAACTGTTACAAATAATGAAGAAACTAGTAGATTTAGATAGGAAGCAACATAAAATAAACCAAATTTTATACCTGAATATTCGGTTTGATAACCTGCTACTAATTCTTCCTCTGCTTCTGGTAAATCAAAAGGTAATCTCTCGCATTCTGCTAGGGAAGAAATTAAAAAAACAGTAAAACCTATAGGTTGGCGCCACAGATTCCAACCCCAAAAACCATATTTTGACTGCGCCTCAACTATATCAACTGTACTTGAACTGTTAGATAATCATAGTCGGTGATAACATCACTATTCCCATCGCTATTGCAAAACCGTACATGAGACTTAAGCTTCATACGGCTCCTCGATGGCCACAAATAAATCTAAGGACTGGTTCAATATTATCTCGATATACTTTACTTATCTTGTAGAGTAGATAGAGTAAAGATACATTGGAGAGTCCGAAATTAGACCAATGCAATTCTGTCTGCTATAATAAAACAAATGCTTCTGAATTGATCTCATTCTTTATAATTGCAATTTTTTGTTCAGTAATAACTTAATACTTCAATAAAATACTCGTTGTATCACGTTGTTTCAATAAAAATTTCGACTTATTTCTTTTAGACAAAGAATTAGACATTCTATTATATTAGTTCATGAATCATGATAAGAATTCTATCTGTATTAATCTGGATAAAAAAAAAAATAAATAAAGGATTACTTCGTTCCTGATAGTAATTTGTTTAATTAGTGGGTAGGAGCATACTCTGGATCGGGATCGTGGGAAAGTACTGCTTGATCATTTCTACTAACTTAAAGCCCCATTAGGATTCCTTTTAAAATATCCCTTTGGATAATTTACTTACATTATCTCCATTACTAATCCTTTGTGTACCTTGGTATTCCTAACCGTCCACTTGTTTTTATTCGATCTCCGGTATGGTAATACATACATACAATAATAAAAACTCCATACAGTTTCTCTTTTGTACCCGCTTCAAACTATGATGGCTAATCAACCAATCTTGCTTGGGGTAACCCGTTTATACTGTTTATATTTATGTCCGCTTAACTCTTGTACCTAGGTAATGAGACTCAATCTTTTTACTGCCAATTTCTAAGCTGTTTTCTTTCACTCATATAACTATCTGGTTTAGCTCATCGCCCCGAATGTTGAATAAAAAAATGAGGATATCTATTCAATACATTCCACTTTCTTTTTTTCCTAGAACGAAAATGCAAATAAATTAGGTCAAATAAAAAAAGTCCATGTTCCAACGAATCACACGTAGAGATATTGATAACACACATGGAGTTAATGGTATTTCATAACTAATCGATTGAGCAGCAGCTCGTAGACCACCTAAAAAGGAATATTTATTATTCGATCCATATCCTGACATAAGAAGTCCAATAGGAGCAATACTTGAAATGGAAATCCACAAGAAAACCCCTATATTGAGGTCGGCTAAAACAAGGTGATAGCCAAAAGGAATTACTGAAAAACTTAGTAAAATGGATATGACCGCTATAGACGGTCCAATACTGAATAAACTAATATCGCCTCTAGATGGGATAAGATCTTCTTTGAAAAGTAATTTTGTACCATCTGCTAGAGCTTGAAGAATTCCCAAAGGACCCGCGTATTCAGGTCCAATACGTTGTTGTATCCCTGCAGATATTTGTCTTTCTAACCACACAATTACTAGTACCCCTATTATGATTCCCAATACAGGAGTAAGAATAGGAACAAGTAACCAGACGAGCCCATAAACCTCTTTTAAGGATTCCGATCTGGAAAAAGAATTGATAGCTTGTACTCTTGTCGTATCAATTATCATTTCAACGATCAACTTCTCCCATAATAATATCGATACTACCTAGTATTGTCATAATATCAGCCAATTTCATTCTTTTAACTAGCTGAGGAAGAATTTGCAAATTGATAAAACCGGGCGGACGAATTTTCCATCTCCAGGGAAAAACACCCCGATCTCCTATCAGAAAAATTCCCAATTCCCCTTTTGGGGCTTCCACTCTTACATAAAGTTCTTGTTTAGATAATTCAAAAGTAGGTGCAGGTTTTTTACTAATGAATCGATAATCAAATTCATTCCATTCGGAATCCTTTGTTCTATCAAAGCGCCGTACCTCTAAATTCTCGTAGGGACCCCCAGGAATTCCTTCCAGAGCTTGTTGAATAATTTTTATGGATTCCGCCATTTCACTGATTCGGACTAAATAACGAGCTAACGAATCTCCTTCTTTTTGCCATTGTACTTCCCAATCAAATTCGTCGTAACACTCATAATGATCGACTTTACGAAGATCCCATTCAATTCCGGACGCTCGTAGCATTGGTCCTGATAAGCCCCAATTTATTGCCTCTCCTCCACCAATAATGCCCACCCCTTCAACTCGTTCCAAAAAAATGGGATTACGCGTAATAAGCTTTTGATATTCAGTAATCCCTGTTAAAAAATAATCACAGAAATCAAAACATTTATCTATCCAGCCATAAGGTAAATCAGCAGCTACCCCTCCGATACGGAAATAATTATGCATCATTCGCATACCTGTCGCAGATTCGAACAGATCATATATCAATTCCCTCTCTCGGAAAATATAGAAGAAAGGAGTCTGCGCGCCGATATCGGCCATAAAAGGGCCAAGCCATAACAAATGAGAAGCTATACGACTCAGTTCTAGCATAATTACTCTAATATAGCTCGCTCTTTTCGGTACTTGAATATTTCCCAACTGTTCTGGTCCATTTACCGTTATTGCCTCTGTAAACATAGTAGCTAAATAATCCCAGCGTGTTACATAAGGAAGATATTGTATAATTGTTCGATTTTCAGCAATTTTTTCCATCCCTCTGTGTAAATAACCCAATATGGGTTCACAGTCAATAACATTTTCCCCGTCTAGAGTAACGATGAGTCGAAGAACACCATGCATTGATGGGTGGTGAGGACCCATATTGACTATCATGAGGTCTTTTCTTGTAGTTGGTACAGTCATATATTTTTTCCCCGATTCATTATTCCATGAAGTGCTGAAACCGAAATGAAGTTCATCAAATTTTAATAATAATAAATATATCTATAATAATATTTTAATATTTAAAGTATAATAAAAATCTAATAAATCCAATAATTCAAACTAATCTAATCTTCAAATTCACTTAATGAGTTTTTGGCTCCCGAATATCCAATTGACTAATTAATTCTTTATAACGTACTCTATTTTTCTTTGACAAATAAACCAGCAGCCGTTGACGTTTTCCCAAAATTTTCCGTAGACCTCTCTGAGATAAATAGTCTTTTCTGTGCAATTCTAAATGGGAAGTAAGTCTACGTATCTTATTGGTGAAACTTAATACTTGAAATTCAATAGACCCCTTATTTTCTTCTTTTTCTTCTTGCGAAAGAACTGAAATTAATAAATTTTTTACCATAAAAAGAATTAGTTTTCCCTTTTTTTACAGATATGGATTTTACTGATCAGTAATAATAATGCCAGTCATTCTAATTTCTTATACATACAATACACAAAAATCTGTATTTATTCATATACTTCTTTTTTTATCGAATTCAAATGCAAAATTTTCTTTGGATATAGATACAAAAGGGCGGTACATTTATAACCCACAAAAGAGAAGAATTTGAACTTAAGATAAGAAGATTATGACGACTCATTACTAGATATAATTGCTAAGCTAAGATAAAGTTATTGAATCAGTATCATGTACCAGAATAGAATATAACACAAGGCGTGTGTGTCTATTTGTTTGTCTTCATCTACTATACCGGATATACCACTTGATCCATGGAAATGTACCATCAACTAATTATCAATCATGGATACATATGTATCCTTAACATACTGAAACGACTACCATTATTGGTATCAAACCAATAGCGATTCATACAAGCTAAATCTTCTAATCGATAATTGGGCCAAAGAAATAATTTGAACTTAAAAATTTTATCTACATCAGGATGCTTATCCTCATAAAAAAATTCACCACAGTTCCTTGCACTGTTCCCATTGCAAAATACTTGGTTTCTATCCCCAACATTGACATTTCTCGAATTTAAACAAATTTGAATTCTCAATTCTCTACGACGTCTAGGAGATAAAATATTTTCAGGAACAATAAAATCATTAAGACCATTCTTATCAACATTTATTTTTTCTTGACATCTTCGATTAGTTTGGTGCTGACTCTTATGCACCCGTGAAATAGCTATGGTTTGGTACATGATCCATTGTCCATCCCATTTTGTGGATAGCCGAGTTGGTTCAATAACTAATAGTCCCCCTTTTTCCAAATTGAAAAAAGTCATAAACTCTGGCTTTCCAAACAGCATTGGAACCAGATTTATTTCGTCTCTTCGAAGAAAAGCTGTAGCCATTTCATTTGGATCTCTCAATCTAAGGAGTAGCCAATATATCTTTAAATTATTGGTTGCTGTTTGGCTCAAAGAAAAAGTCGTTTTCAATTGAAATTTCAAAAGAAAATATCTTTTCAGGAAGAGTTTTAACATCAACCGGGAAATATATTTAGTTTCCTCGATGTATTCAAGAACGTCTGAGTCTGATCCCCACAAATCTTCTTCAACATAGTCTTCTAATGGATCATATCCAAGATATCCTGGGATTGGCTCTTGTTTTTCTTCTTGATTTAGATTCTCTAATTCAATTTGATTTAGCGAATCTAAATCAAGCTCTAATTCAACTTGTTCAACTTGATTTAGATTCTCTAATTCAAGCCATTTTTTTAGCTTTTGGGTAATTGTTAGATTGTTTTCTTTTATATTCGAATTAAAAAGAAGTAAATTGATTGGTATGATCCACGGCTCAGTCTTATATACATCATAAAATAACCCCAATTCTGGGAAAAACCAAGGTTCCCAATTTGATATAGGCCCATTTAGTCTTTTTTCATTCATTCCCTTCCGGTCAAAAGATGTTTTTGTTTGATTGGCTGCTGGGTTGTTGATTTGGTTATGAATTGTGAGATTAAAAAGATTATTTTTATTATCAATTTTATCAATTATTTGATAATAATAATAACGAGTCTTAGTATTTTTTTTTATGTTGGTACTGGCATTTGTCCATTCCTCAATATCGCTTGTTTTTCTAAGCCCAAAATTAAAAGCTCTCCAATCAAAATATTTCCTATCCGGATTTTTATTCCTATCAATAATAGAATCTTTTCGTAAATAATTACTAAGATCTATATCTGCTGGTAAATAATCTATATCTGCTGGTAAATAATCAAATTCAGGATTATCTATAGTATAGAGGATCCCTCGGGCTGCGTTTACTTGTAATGGAAACCCAGAAATATATGAACCCTTCTTATCTTCATATTCATAATTAATATATTTATTTGATAAAAGATCATATTTGTAGTTTTTTATTAATTTATTTTTTTGGCTCCGTAATGAATTCACTGCATAATTGTTTTGTTTCTCGTAATGAATTAATTGGTCTTTTTTATATGAATCAAAATTTATTGGGTTTGTTTTTTGAACCATAAAACTTTGATTGATTCCATTTCGCCATTTGTGTGGTAGTAATCTAGACCATATAGTCTGAGATAAGTCGTATTGATAGTGATCATTACCCATTAACCAGTTTTTCCATTCATTCATTCCAAAACTGTGAAGTTTCTTATGCCTTGATTCGCAATGAAATATTCCTTGTGCTCCAATAAAATATTTTATTTTATCCTTAATAAAAGGAATTGTTCCGTGATATTGAAATATGGAATTCAAGTGATACTTGTTGATAACTTGAGTTTGTGATAATTTGTAAAATACATATGCCTGTGACAAAGAAGAGAGGTCACAAAAAATCTGTGAATTCTTATTAAAAATAGACTTTCTTTTTCTTATAGTTGAAAAAAAATGAATTGGATTTTTAGTTTTTTCATCAATTCTTTTTTTATTTGTTTCACCATTGGAACTGTATTTATCAGTAATTTGTTTTTTTGAGTTAAGTAAAATTTCTACATTGATTCTGGGAATATTCATAATCATACGTAAAAAGATATCAAAGATATCTACGTATATCCTTTCAATAAAAATGTTCATAAAATAGTGACATTTACGTATTGGTCGGGCACTTCTCCGTTTTAATATCTGCCAAATCTTTTTCGGCAATTCTAATCTTTTATCATCACAACTTGTTTCGTTAGGACTAATGGTTATATCCGTAGTTATAAATATTTTTTTCTTGTCTTTTGACATTTTTTCGATTTTATTTCTGATTGTACTTGTCTTA